TCAGAATCACCCTGCAGAATGGCCTGTTCTCCCCGGTTGGGATAGGTGGGTCAATTCCTTCCCTTAGAACCGTACTTGAGAGTTTCCTACCTCATACGGCTCAACAATTGATTCTTTTTGCAGTCTCATTTTCATTTACCCTATGCTAACTGAATTAGATTTATGATAAATCTATCCCATTTTTCTTGGGTTAACCAGAAGAAGTTAATTACATAAGTTTAAAATTCTAATTTGGATCAATAATTAATTAGTTTTAGCTTTTCTCCCACCTTCAGAAAAATGAAGCATAGATATCCCCTATATCGTTCCAATTTTCTGAAAGGTAACTATCTCGGTTTCATATATGAAATTTATATAGAATCTTTGAAAAAGACTTTCTTCCATAAGAAAAAAGAACTTACTATCTTTGGGATCTGATGCTACACCGCTGCTCAATACTTTAGTGGATCGACTCTATTACATAAGTTGATTCCTAACTTTATATCCCATATCGTGACATAAGTAAGCAGTTCTTAACTGTATCGACCCCAAAAGCTCGTTAATTGATCTTTACGGTGCTTTCTTTATCAATTCGATCCTTTATCCATAGAATATAATATGTAGGCCGTACTTATTTTCTTCCTTTTGTTATCATGAAGTTTCTTTCCTTGCTACAGCTGATAAAAATCGTTGCTTTGGACGATGCATATGTAGAAAGCCTATTTTTTTCTAGTATTGACTAGCCAATTTGATCTTTTTTTCCTTCTTTCTATAGTGGAGATAGTCGCACGTAATGACAGATCACGGCCATATTATTAAAAGCTTGTGGTAAGAATGGGTTTCGTTCTAGTGCCCGGAAATAATATTCCAAAGCCTTTGTATGCTCCCCGTTGCTTGTGTGTATAAGGCCTATGTTATAGAGTATATAACTTCGATCATAGGGATCAATTTCTGGTCGCGTAGCTTCATAATAATTCTGTAAAGCTTCCGCATAATTTCCTTCGGATTGAGCCGACATCCGTTACGGTCGTTCATTTTATTCAAAAAATCTCCGCTCCAGAACCGTACGTGAGATTTTCATCTCATACGGCTCCTCCCTTCTGTGCATAGTACTAAGGGGAATAATACATGGAATCCAAAATTCCCTATTCTTATTATGAACTGACAGGAGCTGGTATTTTTACAAGAAATCTCTAGCCAGCCTTCCCGCAAGAGGTTTTTTTTCTTAACACCAATTGTATTAGTGCTAGATAGAAATGGTAACTCCAACGATTTCTTTGTCCTCAACGCCTACTATTTCCAGGAATTAGTCACTTCAACGATCTTTGATGGTTATATGGGTATCCAAAGTACGAACGAGATGGATGTTTGTTGTCCCAACCATTCTTGTTAGGCCCGATACCGATAAGGAAAAGGGCAATTTATAACAAAATAACAAAGTTTTCGTGTTGTTGATTCCTAGTGTAGTGCTTCTCCCCCTATGCCGCCTATTGGTACTATTGGAGTAGGATTGCCCCGCAATACAGAACCTATAGGTGTAACCTTTTGTTCAATACTCAAATCGATATTTAAAGTAAATTAAAGTATCTGAGGCTGGATCAATCGAGGATACACGACAGAAGGAATTGTTCTATCTCCAAACTTGACCTTCACTAAGCGTAGCTTTATTTCAAAAATTGGGTTCTTTCTATTCCGAACCACGTCTTTTCTCGTAAGAATGAAATGAGGGCTAAAAAAAAAAAAAAACAAGAAAAAAGAATCAAATCACACCATCTCTATAATAGGTAAATGCCTTTTTTTCTCCTGAAGTTGTCGGAATTATTCGTAATAAAATATTGGCTATAATCGAAGAGGTCTTATCAATAAAATTTCCATTTATCCGAGATCTAGGCATAATTAGCAATCCATTCTATAATTCTTCTCATTACCCCCTCGGCTCGGGGAAAATGATCCCACAAACAAAGGAACTGTACATTACAGAATAACATAAAAAAAGAAAAATGATAACTAAAAAGATATGTACCTTCCGCTCAAATTGTATTCTTTTCGGACAAAGAGAGATAGGAGACTTTTGAATCAGATTGAATTTAATATAAATTTCGTAGTATACAAATGAGCAGAACTATTACTATTTCATCTAAGTTGAATAATCAAGGACTTTATTTTACTATGGATTCTTATAACTCGAGAAATTTGGATTTGGTTATGATCCAAGGAGGAAAAGGGATGGAATAATCATTATACCATTGAAATGAAATAGAAAAATCCATAGTACGATTCATGAATTTGTAATAGATCTATGGGATAGATGATAAGGGGATAAATGATAAGAGAAGTTGTTGTTTATAAATATGAAATTTGAAAGGAATTTTGGATTACTATAGAACCTCGGTTGTGCCCGTACTGCAATAAAATAATATGAGTAACTCGCTATTCACTCGGTTTCTGGTCAATAATAAGATTATGTAGGAAAGATGGCCGAGTGGTTCAAGGCGTAGCATTGGAACTGCTATGTAGGCTT